ATTACCCCTTGAGGTTTTTTATCAAAACGGCCAAAAAGCCCCTTATCGGATTTGAACCGATGACTTACGCCTTACCATGGCGTTACTCTACCACTGAGTTAAAAGGGCCATTTTATTCAATTACTGAATGAGTCAGTAGGCGCATAAGATAGATCTATCTATGTATATATATATATTATAAGTTATATTATAAGTATACACAGTAGACTCATACTGGTTAGTGTCCCCTTTGGGAACGATAATTTGGATTTACTTAAGGAGTATAGGTATAAGGTAATTTTGGTTTATTGATATTGGATTTGATAAATATCAACAAAATTAATTGTTTCAAGACCAACCCAAATGAAATTGATTTGAATTGACCTGACCCCCATCAGAACGAAACAAAATCCATTTGATGAATACATGTACCTACCAATTCGACGTAGATCCAAGATATTTTATTGAAGCATGCGCTGAAGAGATTTTGGTTGTGCTCTGAACCCAATTTTTAGAGAAAAAACAAATTTCGATAACTTGTTGATCCCCCAGATTTTCAGATTTTGATTTCTCATCTGTTAATTTCCTTGCTTAGTGTGATATGGAGATACGCCTCTCTGATCTTAACAAGAAGTTAATCAATGAATGAAAGTGGAAGAAATGAAGTTTAACCTTCTTTTTTTTATATTAATTTTCTAGAATCTTCAGAATAAAGATTCGAATGAGTGATTCATGAATATAAATGACGAAAACGAATCAAAAAATGCTATGGTATGGGATCAGAAAAGACGTAAAGATCCTTCGGATCTAGTCATACCATTATATTGACAATTTCAAAAAACTGCTCATACTATGAGCATAGTATGATGGCGGTCGGGCAATTATGCCCCCATCGTCTAGTGGTTCAGGACATCTCTTTTTCAAGGAGGCAGCGGGGATTCGACTTCCCCTGGGGGTAGGTTACTACGAAAGGAAGTTGATCATGGATTATCAATAAGACTCGAATAGACTCTTTCTGGGTCGATGCCCGAGCGGTTAATGGGGACGGACTGTAAATTCGTTGGCAATATGTCTACGCTGGTTCAAATCCAGCTCGGCCCAATAATTAATAATTCGCTGATTCACCATGAAATGCCCTTTAGTTTTCCAGAAATGGAAGATATGAAAGAATCAAAAAAGTCAAATTTTCTGATATATCCCCACCACTATTTTTTTATTTGTTCCATTTATTTGGTCTCATAAATTCTGATTCTGATCTTGCTAGTGATCTAGATTTCTATCAGGATTATTAAGTATAAAGTCTAATGAAAAGAAGAAAGCAAAGACAAAAAGACGCTTTTTTCAACGAAAAATGGATTCTCAATCGATTTGGCAATAACGAAAGGATTACTAATAATCAATAATCCGTGCTGCTTTCTTCTTTCACTAAAGTGTATATTCATGTGGATATCACTCACGTCTCTGTTACAACAGGGCACTATTAATCGAAATGGTTTGAATCAAATCATAAGAATACGGATGCTGTACGTTTTATTTCTCCGGGATTGTAGTTCAATTGGTCAGAGCACCGCCCTGTCAAGGCGGAAGCTGCGGGTTCGAGCCCCGTCAGTCCCGACGGATCCAAATCCAATAAAAAAATACATAAATATCTCTCTCCATTTTCTGTTAAACTGGGTACAAATGGTATAGTTTCATTCCCCGAGGTATCCTTCTTTTTCTTTGTTTTCAAAGAAAATTAGATCATTAAAAAAAAGGAGTTTAGAACTTAACTCCTTCCTTTTTTCTATTTTCTGTTTGTTTTGGTTTATTTGTAAACCGTTTGGAAACAATGGAAGTGGAAAGCGGGTAGATTATTGTACAAGAAAGGCGGTAGGTTATCGAAAAGACAGAATGGAAAAGAATGATAAATCAAAATAAAGTCTTAAAATATAAAGGAAAGGAATTCTTTTGAGTGAATCAGGAATCTAAGTTTGTATTGGTATGTGGATAAAAGATCCGCCTATGTTATACTATTCAATTCTCGACGATGAATCGACTTGATAGCTCAGATATTGTTATTCATGATATTGATCCGATTCAATATCATTGAAATCTAATCGATCCCATTGAATTGACAAACGAAAGATTTATCATCTCTATGGGATTAAATCCCGAGTTATTGCGAAGTAAAAAAAAAAACGAAACGATGAGATTATGGAAGTAAATATTCTCGCATTTATTGCTACTGCACTGTTCATTCTAGTTCCTACTGCTTTTTTGCTTATAATATATGTAAAAACGGTCAGTCAAAGTAATTAAAGTGATTAATTTGAATTACACTTGATTTCTTAGTTCTTATCAATGATTTAAGAACTCAAAAAAAAATTCAATTTCCCAAATGCAATGAACGGACTAGAATCCGCAGTAGCCTCTAAGATCCGATAGTAATAGTATGGTCGAACGATTCATTTTTGAATCGTTCGACCATACTATCCATTTTTATTATTGTAATCTAGAAAGATACAAACTGAATCGAGATCAATCTACAATATGTATATGGATCTTCATAAATGTTAATATCAATTAAATATATGGAATGTACATAGTATCTCAATTCTATTTCTTTGCTTCATCTATTTGTTTCCTTTATCTATTTGATTTTTGTTGATTCCAATCAATCTGAAATAATCGCGAGGCAACTCTTATAATTTTCTAATTTATAGAAAATTAGAAAGTAATCTTTTTTTTAGCATTTCAAAGAAGTAATTGATTGCGCGGTTTACAGATAATCCAAGGAGTTCTACGGTAACTTCTTCGGATTTCGAAATTAGAAAGGGGTTATCCTATCGATTTTGAATCCTTCAGCCATGATAGCAAACGCGTCAATAAAGCACAGCAGAAATAAAAGCCAATACAATTTCGGAATGAAGATATTTTTATTAATTCAATTTTTTAATTCGAAATTGAATTAAATTAATGAATTCAATATATTAAATAATTAATAAAGATTATTTATGCTTTGCAAAACGATCTATAAAAAATCTATAAAAAAGTGATACAATTTGATTCCCCAACTCAATTCGTAGTATCTCTAGAGTCCACTCCTTCCCCATATTACGAGTGAAAGGGAAAATGTAAAGACTACCATTAACGCAGCCCAAGCGAGACTTACTATATCCATGTGAATTATGTCCCCTATCTCTCTGAATATGAAGGAATTATTCCATTAGTGTTTATTAATAATAGTGGAATCACTGGTGCAGAGTCAAAAGGGGATTCTGACCCAACACCCTCGATCAAAGACTCCAATAAATATGAAAAATTAAACTGCAGTTACGCTTTTCTTTTGAAGTATCAAAGGGAATGCTACTAATATATATATGTAGGAATACTGATACCTATTCTTTATTTTTCTTGTCCTTCATTATCATTAAGTAAAAGAAAAAAGCCAATTATCCATCCAATCTAATTAAAGACCCGGCCAGTAGACACGACATTAGTAATGGAAAAAAATCGGTAACTCTTTATTTGATATGATAGCCCTTCCACTACTATAATCTTTCCTTGAATCCTAAATACAACGAGTTACGGCACTTTAATTTAAAGAAGGGAACCCCCAGCTGTTTCCAATCAAGAAAGTCTCAAGACTACGCGTGTTTTGCTGGGAAAAATTCGGCGAGTTATAACAGCAAAGGGGAATAAAGAATAAGGGATTTCGAGTCTTGTCTTTTGTTAATCAGGCGACACCCAGATTTGAACTGGGGAAAAAGGATTTGCAGTCCCCCACCTTACCGCTCGGCCATGCCGCCAAAACGATACCAAATAGATGAAAATATTCCCCTTTATTTGTTATTTGTTTTTTTGGGGGGGCCGGCGCCTTCCCTTCAATTAATTTTATAGTATCTCAAAACACCCAATATCGAAATACCTCTCTTTTCTATTAAAAAACCAAATGGGAATTTTTTTCAGTTACAAAAGCAAAAATTCAGAACAAATTGGAACCATTAACTATATGACTGTAAATTCATGACCCACTCTTGGATTTACATCTCAAATTGTCTTTACCTAATGATAAATGATATAAGAAAATCAAAATTGATATATAACTAATCAGTCTTGATTTTTTTATTGAAAAAAAAAACCTTCTCAACTCAATTTCAATTATAATGTCAATTATTAGTATATGTAAACCCCAAACATAAGTTGTGTTCCACAGTTAGCTTATGGGGTATATTATTTGTGTATGATGCCTGTTTATAGGGAATAGGCGGACACTTGTCGTACTGCAATTTAGATTGATTAGATTGAAGAGAAAATAGAAATTTTGATAGAGTACCACATGTGCTGTCCCGAGTAGAAGTATGCAATAAAGGAGAGCGATGTATGGATAGATAGCTATAGCAGCGCGGGTTTAATAAATACAAGCCTTCTTATGCACTTCAATCGTATTCTAAAAATAAAAATTCTACGAAAAAAAGAAAAAGGAGTTCTCTGCAAATCATTTTTGGAACAATGGAATTCACGAAAGAGTTAAGTACTCAAAAAATTAACTTTCTATTGTTATATTGTTTCTGATTATTATGTCTTTATCTCCGTGAATGGATCAAATCCCGAATCCATTTATTTTTCTGATATCCAATCGGATTGGAATATGTAATATCATAATAATGGTATAAAGTGAATTTTCTATTCTAGACAAAATAAAAAAACTCCATAATTCTAAGTGGAATTTATCAATTCCTTTCCGTTTGGATCTGTCTCTTAGAAATTCCAATTTAACTAAGTCTAAAATTAAGTCTAAAATCATCTTTTTTCCTCCGTTCATACGTATTTCATACATTCCATATATATGGAGTTGGGTAAAATTTCATGTGATTCAGTAAACAGAATCGAAATTCCATCATTGCTAGATCGATTCATATGATTCAATGCAGAATGAGAAAAGAATGGGATTTTTTGATAAATGGGAAATTCAAAATGCTCGGTGACGGAAATGCGGGAATGTCTACAATACCCGGGTTGAATCAGATACAATTTGAAGG